AAATAGAATAAACATATTTTTTTATCAAGTCTCAATCGCTATTCATTTATTGTATTTTTAGACAAATTCATAAAAAGTTTTATGTATAAGGTACCGACAATCAATACCCGTACCCATAATAATATGGATATGACCGGGGAACATGAAATCAAAAATTTCAAGGCCGCGCTTGCGAATCAATATCGCAGGCTTAGCAACCTGTATAGAATCGATAGAATCGATTTTGATTTTCGATTTGGATTTTCGATTTGGATTTTCGATTTGGATTTTTGATTTGGATTTTCTTTTATTGTATATTTTTTATTGTATATTGTATTTCTTTCTTTTCTTTTATTCTATAAACTAGAGGAGCACCCAATATGGGGAAAAGATATTTGAATTCAAAATCTTGTTTTAGTTTGAACTGTTGTTTTAGTTCAAACTGGTGTTTTAATCCGATTTTGTTTAAGACTCCATTGACGTCGAAAGATGGGATAAGTAGTTCAAGGGGCCTTAGTGACTTTTTCGAAAGTCCTAATGAAAACTTTTTGTCAGACAATGGTTCCGTGTACGATATTCAATCTAATTCGAATAATCCCATTTCTGGATCTAATAACAAATATCCTCATGGGGCAGTCAACGGTATTTATATACCCAGTGGGGGCGACAGTAGTCACATTGGGGATAATGGGAATGGGGCTCCGCCTGGGGGCGACAGTAGTCACATTGGGGATAATGGGAATGGGGCTCCGCCTGGGGGCGACAGTAGTCACATTGGGGATAATGGGAATGGGGCTCCGCCTGGGGGCGACAGTAGTCACATTGGGGATAATGGGAATGGGGCCCCGCCTGGCGGAACGTGTGGTGAAAGCGGGGAATCCGGGTCGCCGAACCCCGCGAAGGGTAATGATTTACCTGGGGATTCGAAAGATCAAAAATCGACTGATGGGGATACTGGGGATTCGAAAGATCAAAAATCGACTGATGGGGATACTGGGGATTCGAAAGATCAAAAATCGACTGATGGGGATACTGGGGATTCGAAAGATCAAAAATCGACTGATGGGGATGATTTGGAACCAACTCCGTTGGATGATTCGAATCAGATCCGTCCGTATCGTGGAGGTACTCCTGCTTTTATTGCGGCTTTGTGGGTTCAATGCGAGGATTGTCTTGGATTAAATTATAAGAGATTCTTAAAGGAACGAAATAATATGTGCGAACACTGTGGATATCATTTCAAAATGAATAGTCTAGAAAGAATCGAATTTTTGATCGACCCCGATACTTGGGATCCTATCGATGAAGACATGGCCTCTCCGGATCCCGATCCCGATGAACAATGGGATTCGAAGGAGGATAATTTACTCGAAGAGCTTTGTGAATGGGCTTTGGAGGAGGGTAACTTAACCGATGAACAATGGGATTCGAAGGAGGATAATTTACTCGAAGAGCTTTGTGAATGGGCTTTGGAGGAGGGTAACTTAACCGAAGAGCTTTCTGAAGGGGCTTTGGAGGAGGAGAAGGGCAAGTCCTATGAAGATCGTCTTGATTCTTATCGAAGAAAGACAGGATTAAATGAGGCTGTTCAAACAGGCGTAGGTCAACTAAATGGTATTCCCGTAGCTTTTGGGATTATGGAGTTTGAGTTTATGGGGGGCAGCATGGGATCCGTAGTTGGAGAGAAAATCGCCCGTTTGGTTGAATACGCTACCAATCAATCTCTACCTCTTATTATAGTATGCGCTTCGGGCGGGGCACGCGTGCAAGAAGGAAGTTTGAGCTTGATGCAAATGGCTAAAATATCATCTGCCTTGTTGGATTATGATCAATCCAAAAACAAGTTATATATATCAATCCTTGCATCTCCTACTACTGGTGGGGTAACAGCTAGTTTTGGTACGTTGGCAGATATCATTATTGCCGAGCCCAATTCCTACATTGCATTTGCGGGTAAAAGAGTAATTGAAGAAACATTGAAGGAACCGATACCCGAAGGTTCACAAGAGGCTGAACCTTTATTCGAGAAGGGCATACTCGACCTAATCATCTCACGGAAGTTTTTAAAAGACGTTCTGACTGAGTTTTTGAAGTTCCACGACTCGAATCCCAATTCAATCACGTAGAGCGCGCTAAGTTCCATTATTTTATTTGTAGCTAACAAGTAATTAGCTTATCGGAATCAAAGTAACTAAGAATGGATTTTTCTTTGGTGACCTAGTAGAAAGATGAATAAATCCATTTATTTAGTTCTACATTCCTTGGACTTATTCTATCACTTAGATATAGAGATACTTATTAGTATTAGAGATATAAGTATCTCTAATAAAAAAAAAAGAATAACAGGTACAAATAGTAAATGGAGGTACCCATTTTATGACAACTTTCAATTTTCCCTCTATTTTTGTGCCTTTAGTAGGCCTAGTATTTCCGGCAATGGCAATGGCTTCTTTATTTCTTTATGTTCAAAAAAACAAGATTGTTTAGATCTGAGGGGACAAAATCTCATCCGTTTTTTTTGAAACTTAGACCTGTAACATAACACAGATTTTTATTTCGGGAAATATGGTATAACATGTGATTTCCGGCGAACATAAAGGAAAAAGCGCTTATGCCTGCAGAAAATGATCTATGGGTAAATGAATTCTAACTAGTTTCAAATAGATCAGGGGCGCTGGATGCCTAAAAAAAAAGTTCACATCAAACTAGTACTAGTTCACATCAAACTAGTGCTAGTTGATGAGAGTTCCTTAGAATTGGGAGTATTCTCAAAAAAGAACAGGAGGTTCAAGTCTAGTTCACATCAAACTAGTACTAGTTCACATCAAACTAGTGCTAGTTGATGAGAGTTCCTTAGAATTGGGAGTATTCTTAAACTTAAAAAAGAACAGGAGGTTCAAGTATGAATTATAAAGACAAAAAATTCTGGAGAAGGTCTAAACGATTATGGATACGGCTTAGATCGGGGGCTCGAAACCTAAGTAATATTTTCTGGGCCTTTACGGTTTCTTTAGGTTCATTAGTATTCTTAGTGTCCGGAACTTCCAGTTTTCTTGATAGAAATTTGATATCTTTTGTTCCGTCTCAGCAAATCCCTTTTTTTCCACAAGGGATCGTGATGCTTTTCTACGGGATCGGGAGTTTCTTTATTAGTCTCTATTTGTGGTGGACAATTTTCTGTAATGTAGGTAGTGGTTATGATCGATTTGATAGAAAGGAAGGACTAGTGCGTATTTTTCGTCGGGGATTTCCTGGAAAAAATCGTCACACAGTCGTCGAATTCTATCTAAAAGAGATTCAATCCATTAGAATAAGAGTTAAAGAGGGTCCTTATGGTCATCGTGTCCGTTATATGGATATCAGAGGTCGGGGGGTTCTTCTGGTGATCTGTACTGATGAGAATTTGACTCCACGAGAAGTTGAAGAAGAAGCCGTGGAATTGGCCTTTTTCTTGCGTGTACCGATTGAAATCAGTTGATAAAAGGAACTGCTGAGGCTGAAGAACTAATGCTTTTTCAGCCTCAGCAGAAGGGAAAAATGCAAGAATCCTGTTTTTTTCTATAACAGAACTTAACTGAAGTTTCGTCAGAACATTCAGTCGAGCCAAAGCCGACGTATATGGAACAACCATAAAACAAAACTATTTTTTTTGTGGTTTTTTATGCGTATCCAAATCCATGCAACTCAATTGAAACAAGTAAGAAATTGAACTACTAGATTCAATTTCTCTCATATATCAAACGATTTCGAAAGAAAGAAATTTATCTTTTTTTTTGAAGTTCAATATTTGTTGGAAGTGCTACTTTAGATGCAGATAAATCCTATCTTGTAAATTATTTCCTTTTTGTCAATCGATCTTTTTTTATCCTTTCGTTTGTGTTCTTTACTAACCAATAATGGGTTTTCTTAATAATGATAACTGGCCCATTTCTGTCTTGTTTTGCCGCTCATTTTTTTGATCATCACAATATCTTTCTCTCAATTATTCTATTCTTGGCTATGGGGAATCATTGGAATTCTTTCGAAATATTTTGGATATTTTGATAGAAAAGGAGTTCTTTCGTCTCAAAATCGCAATAATATTCATTCCTTAAAGGACTTCTTTCGGTCATTCATTGAAAGGAGACACTTGTTTGGGATTTGATGAATTGAGATATCTGGAAACAATATTTTTGATTATTGCTTCATTCGAATTCGAAGTGGAGTCTTAGTCTATTTCTATATTCTTGCTAGATTCAAACAAAATCACAAATAAAATACATTCATAGGTTTCGTGTCTAGAATTCATGTTTGAAAGAAATATTCGATCACATAGAGTCGACAAATGAAGCGGGTTAATTAAAAATTCACAGGTGAAAAATGGCAAAAAAGAAAGCATTCACTCCTCTTTTGTATCTTGCATCTATAGTATTTTTGCCCTGGTGGATTTCTCTCTCATTTACTAAAAGTATGGAATCTTGGGTTACTAATTGGTCGAATACTGGTCAATCCGAACTTTTTTTGAATGATATTCAAGAAAAAAGTATTCTAGAAAAGTTCATAGAATTAGAGGAAATCCTCTTCTTGGACGAAATGATCAAGGAATACTCGGAGACACATCTACAAAAGCTTCCTCTAGGAATCCACAAAGAAACGATCCAATTAATCAAGATCCACAATGAGGATCGTATCCATACGATTTTGCACTTCTCGACAAATATAATCTGTTTTGTTATTCTAAGCGGTTTTTCTATTTTAGGTAATGAAGAACTTGTTATTCTTAACTCTTGGGCTCAGGAATTCCTATATAACTTAAGTGATACAGTAAAAGCTTTTTGGATTCTTTTATTAAGCGATTTATGCATGGGATTTCATTCCCACCACGGTTGGGAACTAATTATTGGTTCTGTCTACAAAGATTTTGGATTTCTTCATAATGATCCAATTTTACCTTATCTTGTTTGCACTTTTCCAGTTATTCTGGATACTATTTTTAAATATTGGGTTTTCTCTTATTTAAATCGTGTATCTCCGTCACTTGT